GCTAGCGTAGCTTAATTAAAGCATAACACTGAAGATGTTAAGATAGGCCCTAGAAAGCCTCGCAAGCACAAAGGCTTGGTCCTGACTTTACTATCAACTTTAGCTATATTTACACATGCAAGTATCCGCGCTCTTGTGAGAATGCCCCACGTTTTCTTACTGAAAACAGGGAGCTGGTATCAGGCACACTTTAACCATGCCCATGACGCCTTGCTTAGCCACACCCCCAAGGGAATTCAGCAGTGGTAAACCTTAAGCTATAAGTGAAAACTTGACTTAGTTAAAGCTAAGAGGGCCGGTAAAACTCGTGCCAGCCACCGCGGTTATACGAGTGACCCAAGTTGATAGACACCGGCGTAAAGCGTGGTTAAGATATTATTCAACTAAAGCCGAATATCTTCAGAGCAGTTATACGTATCCGAAGACACGAAGCCCCACCACGAAAGTGGCTTTATCTTACCTGACCCCACGAAAGCTATGATACAAACTGGGATTAGATACCCCACTATGCTTAGCCGTAAACATTTATAGAATAATACATAATCTATCCGCCAGGGTACTACGAGCATTAGCTTAAAACCCAAAGGACTTGGCGGTGCTTTAGATCCCCCTAGAGGAGCCTGTTCTAGAACCGATAACCCCCGTTCAACCTCACCCTCCCTTGTTTTACCCGCCTATATACCGCCGTCGTCAGCTTACCCTGTGAGGGTTTTATAGTAAGCAAAATTGGCACCACCCAAAACGTCAGGTCGAGGTGTAGCGCATGAGAGGGGAAGAAATGGGCTACATTCGCTAATATAGCGAATACGAATGATGTACTGAAAAGTTTATCTGAAGGAGGATTTAGTAGTAAGTGGAAAATAGAGTGTTCCACTGAAATTGGCTCTGAAGCGCGTACACACCGCCCGTCACTCTCCCCAAGCACATCATCCTAGTAATTAACGCACTAAAACCGCAAAGGGGAGGCAAGTCGTAACATGGTAAGTGTACCGGAAGGTGCACTTGGAAAAATCAGAGTATAGCTAAAATAGGATAGCATTTCCCTTACACTGAAAAGTCATCCGTGCAAATCGGATTACCCTGAAGCCGACTAGCTAGCCCACCACACAAACGCAACAAATCAATATTAATAACCTCAAATATACTAATTACACCTAAACAAACCATTTCACATCCTTAGTATGGGCGACAGAAAAGGAATATCGGAGCAACAGAGAAAGTACCGCAAGGGAACGCTGAAAGAGAAATGAAACAACTTAGTGAAGCTAAGAAAAGCAGAGATTTTACCTCGTACCTTTTGCATCATGATTTAGTTAGAATAATTCAAGCAAAGAGCACTTTAGTTTGAAACCCCGAAACTAAGTGAGCTACTCCAAGACAGCCTAGTAATAGGGCAAACCCGTCTCTGTGGCAAAAGAGTGGGAAGAACTTTGAGTAGAGGTGACAGACCTACCGAACCTAGTTATAGCTGGTTACCTGAGAATTGGATAGGAGTTCAGCCTCCCAGCTTCTCTCTTCAACACGGCCTTACCCCTGCCGATGTAATAGAAGCTGAGAGAGTTAGTCAAAGGGGGTACAGCCCCTTTGACACAAGATACAACTTTCCAAGGAGGGTAAAGATCATATTAATTAAGGTATTATGCCCCCGTGGGCCTAAAAGCAGCCATCCCAGTAGAAAGCGTTAAAGCTCGGGCATTCAACCCAGCCCTATATTTAGATATTTAACTCTTAACCCCCTAACAATATCAGGTCGTCTCATGCAAACATGAGAGCGTACATGCTAATATGAGTAACAAGAGAGCAACGCCTCTCTCCTTGCACAAGTGTAAATCGGAACGAACCCGCACCGAAACTTAACGGCCCCCTACAAAGAGGGAAATGAAAAGAAAGTAAGTAACCAGAAAACCATCCAACAATTACCCGTTAACCCCACACTGGTGTGCCTTAAGGAAAGACTAAAAGAAAAAGAAGGAACTCGGCAAACACAAGCCTCGCCTGTTTACCAAAAACATCGCCTCTTGCAAGATACGTATAAGAGGTCCAGCCTGCCCTGTGACTATATGTTAAACGGCCGCGGTATTTTAACCGTGCGAAGGTAGCGCAATCACTTGTCTTTTAAATGGAGACCTGTATGAATGGCATAACGAGGGCTTAGCTGTCTCCTTTTTCAGGTCAGTGAAGTTGATCTTCCCGTGCAGAAGCGGGTATATTTACATAAGACGAGAAGACCCTATGGAGCTTTAGACACCAAGGTACACCATGTTAAACAACCTTTAATAAAAGACTAAACCAAATGAATCGTACCCGTATGTCTTTGGTTGGGGCGACCGCGGGGAAATAAAGAACCCCCACGTGGAATGGGAGCACTTCCTCCTACACCTAAGAGTTGCAACTCTAATAAACAGAAATTCTGACCATAAGATCCGGCAATGCCGATCAACGGACCGAGTTACCCTAGGGATAACAGCGCAATCCCCTTTTAGAGCCCATATCGACAAGGGGGTTTACGACCTCGATGTTGGATCAGGACATCCTAATGGTGCAGCCGCTATTAAGGGTTCGTTTGTTCAACGATTAAAGTCCTACGTGATCTGAGTTCAGACCGGAGTAATCCAGGTCAGTTTCTATCTATGTTGTGATTTTTTCTAGTACGAAAGGACCGGAAAGAAGAGGCCAATACCATAGGCACGCCTCACCCCTCCTATTGAAACCAACTAAAATAGGCAAAAGGGCATGCCCTTTAAGTTCGAAATAATAACATGTTGGGGTGGCAGAGTCCGGATTATTGCAAAAGACTTAAACACTTTAAACAGGGGTTCAATTCCTCTCCTCAACTATGATAGCCGCCCTTATAACCCATATCCTCAACCCCTTAGCCTTTATTGTACCCGTCCTCCTTGCCGTGGCTTTTCTTACCCTAATTGAACGGAAAGTTCTTGGATACATACAACTACGTAAGGGTCCTAATATCGTTGGGCCATATGGCCTCCTTCAACCTATCGCAGACGGTGTTAAACTGTTTATCAAAGAACCTATCCGACCCTCTACTTCTTCCCCAATCTTATTCCTCTTAGCCCCAATACTAGCTTTAACCCTTGCCCTCTCCCTTTGGGCTCCCATGCCTCTCCCATACCCAGTTGCCGACTTAAATTTAGGTATTTTATTTGTCTTAGCCCTTTCAAGTCTAGCAGTCTACTCTATTTTAGGCTCGGGTTGAGCGTCAAATTCAAAATATGCCTTAATTGGCGCCCTCCGGGCTGTTGCTCAGACCATTTCTTATGAAGTTAGCCTAGGCCTGATTTTACTTAATGCCGTTATCTTCACAGGTGGGTTTACCCTTCAAACCTTTAACGTAGCTCAAGAAGCTGTCTGATTGGTCATTCCCGCCTGACCCCTAGCCGCAATATGATATATTTCTACTCTTGCAGAGACTAACCGAGCCCCCTTTGACCTCACTGAAGGTGAATCGGAACTGGTCTCCGGATTTAATGTCGAATACGCAGGCGGACCTTTTGCCCTCTTTTTCTTAGCAGAGTACGCGAATATTTTACTTATAAATACGCTCTCTGCTACCCTCTTTCTCGGAGCTTCCCACATTCCTACACTACCTGAACTCACAGCTACTAATTTAATAATTAAAGCAGCCCTTCTCTCGATAGTGTTTCTCTGAGTGCGAGCCTCATACCCACGGTTCCGATACGACCAACTTATACACCTTATTTGAAAAAGCTTTCTTCCCCTAACTCTTGCCTTGGTGATTTGACACCTTGCCCTCCCCGTAGCATTTGCAGGCCTACCACCTCAGCTGTAACCCGGACTCGTGCCTGAAACCCAAGGGCCACTTTGATAGAGTGAACTATGGGGGTTAAAGTCCCCCCGAATCCTTAGAAAGAAGGGACTCGAACCCTACCTAAAGAGATCAAAACTCTTTGTGCTTCCACTACACCACTTCCTAGTAGAATCAGCTAATTAAGCTTTTGGGCCCATACCCCAAACATGTTGGTTAAAATCCTTCTTTTACTAATGAACCCTTACATCTTAGCCGCTCTCTTGTTTGGCTTGGGCTTAGGAACTACCATTACATTTGCAAGCTCGCACTGACTGCTAGCATGAATAGGCCTTGAAATAAATACCCTCGCCATCATTCCTTTAATAGCACAAAATCACCACCCTCGGGCAGTCGAAGCCACAACCAAATATTTCCTTACACAAGCCACTGCAGCTGCTATACTCATATTTGCTAGCACAGCTAACGCATGACTTACCGGCCAATGAGGTATTGAACAAATAACTCACCCTATTCCATCTACTATAATCACACTTGCCCTTGCACTCAAAATTGGCCTAGCACCAGTCCATGCCTGACTTCCAGAAGTTCTTCAAGGCTTAGACCTTACTACCGGCCTTATCTTATCCACCTGACAAAAACTTGCCCCATTCGCCCTCTTAGTTCAAATTCACCCCACTAACTCCTCCACTCTTATAATGATAGGCCTTGCCTCCACCCTCGTGGGTGGCTGAGGAGGATTAAATCAAACCCAACTACGGAAAATTTTAGCTTACTCATCAATCGCTCACTTAGGGTGAATAATTTTAGTGCTACAATTCTCCCCTTCTCTCACCCTCCTTGCTCTCCTCACTTACTTCATTATAACATTCTCTACCTTTCTTACATTTAAACTTAATAAAGCCTTGAACATCAACACACTCGCTATTTCCTGAACCAAGGCCCCCGTAATTACCACCCTTACCCCCCTCGTACTTCTGTCTCTTGGCGGCCTACCCCCTCTTACAGGCTTTATGCCAAAATGACTAATTCTACAAGAACTAACAAAACAAGACCTGGCCCCCGCAGCAACCATTGCAGCTCTAAGCGCCCTCCTCAGCCTATACTTTTATTTACGACTTACCTATGCCATAACCCTTACCGTGTCCCCTAATAATCTTTCCGGTATTACCCCATGACGCCTCCCCTCAACACAGCTTGCATTTCCACTAGCCGCGTCTACCTTAGCCACCCTCTCACTTTTACCGCTAGCCCCGGCTGCTGCAGCAGTACTAGCTCTTTAGAAGCTTAGGATAGTAAAGTCCAAGGGCCTTCAAAGCCCTAGGCGGGGGTGAGAATCCTCCAGCTCCTGTAAGACTTGCGGGACATTACCCCACATCTTCTGCGTGCAAAGCAGACACTTTAATTAAGATAAAGCCTTTCCTAGACAGGCAGGCCTCGATCCTACAAACTCTTAGTTAACAGCTAAGCGCCCAAACCAACGAGCATCCGTCTATCTTCCCCGCCCCCTCGTTGGGGGAGGGGGAGGGGGCGGGGAAGCCCCGGCAGACGTTAGTCTGCTCTTTAAGATTTGCAATCTTACGTGCCAAACACTTCAAGGCTTGATAAGAAGAGGGCTCAAACCTCTGTATATGGGGCTACAATCCACCGCTTACTCAGCCATCTTACCTGTGGCAATCACACGTTGATTTTTCTCGACTAATCATAAAGACATCGGCACCCTGTATCTGGTATTTGGTGCATGAGCTGGTATAGTAGGTACAGCCTTAAGCCTTCTAATCCGGGCTGAATTAAGCCAACCTGGTGCCCTACTTGGGGACGACCAAATTTACAATGTTATCGTTACAGCCCACGCCTTTGTAATGATTTTCTTTATAGTAATACCAATCATGATTGGAGGTTTCGGTAATTGACTCATCCCATTAATGATCGGGGCCCCCGATATAGCATTCCCTCGAATAAACAACATGAGCTTTTGACTTTTACCTCCTTCCTTCCTGCTTCTTTTAGCATCTTCTGGTGTTGAAGCTGGAGCCGGAACTGGGTGAACAGTTTATCCCCCTTTAGCTGGTAATCTAGCCCACGCCGGAGCATCAGTAGATTTAACTATCTTTTCACTACATCTGGCAGGGGTTTCATCTATCCTTGGAGCTATTAATTTTATCACAACCATTATTAATATGAAACCGGCAGCTATCTCACAATACCAAACTCCTCTTTTCGTATGAGCTGTTCTCATTACCGCAGTCCTTCTTTTACTATCCCTACCGGTTCTTGCCGCCGGGATTACAATACTTCTTACAGACCGAAACCTAAACACAACCTTCTTTGACCCGGCAGGTGGAGGGGACCCTATTTTATACCAACACCTTTTCTGATTCTTTGGCCATCCTGAAGTATATATTCTTATTTTACCAGGCTTTGGAATAATCTCACACATCGTTGCCTATTATTCAGGTAAAAAAGAACCATTTGGTTATATAGGAATGGTATGAGCTATGATGGCCATCGGCCTTCTAGGTTTTATCGTTTGAGCTCACCATATATTTACCGTTGGTATAGACGTTGATACACGAGCTTACTTCACATCAGCAACAATAATTATTGCTATCCCCACCGGTGTAAAAGTGTTTAGCTGATTAGCAACCCTTCACGGAGGCTCTATTAAATGAGAGACCCCTCTTCTATGAGCCATTGGTTTTATCTTCCTATTCACAGTTGGAGGACTAACAGGTATCGTCCTAGCCAACTCTTCTTTAGATATTGTCTTACACGATACATATTATGTTGTAGCCCACTTCCACTACGTCTTATCTATGGGAGCTGTATTTGCAATCATTGCCGCTTTCGTTCACTGATTCCCCCTATTCACCGGATACACCCTACATAGCACATGAACAAAAATTCACTTCGGAATTATGTTTATTGGTGTAAACTTAACATTCTTCCCTCAACACTTCTTAGGTTTAGCCGGAATACCTCGACGATATTCAGACTACCCAGATGCTTATACCCTTTGAAATACAGTATCTTCCATTGGTTCATTAATCTCACTTGTGGCAGTAATTATGTTCCTGTTTATTATTTGAGAAGCATTCGCCGCCAAACGAGAAGTACTATCCGTTGAACTAACTGCAACTAATGTAGAATGACTGCATGGCTGCCCTCCCCCTTATCATACATTCGAAGAGCCTGCATTTGTTTTAGTTCAATCAGACTAACGAGAAAGGGAGGAATCGAACCCCCGTAAACTGGTTTCAAGCCAATCACATCAACCACTCTGTCACTTTCTTATAAGATACTAGTAAATAGATATTACACTGCCTTGTCGAGGCAGAATAGTGGGTTTAAGCCCCGCGTATCTTAAAACATAATGGCACATCCCTCGCAGCTAGGCTTTCAAGATGCAGCTTCACCTGTTATAGAAGAACTTCTTCATTTCCACGACCATGCCTTAATAATCGTTTTTTTAATTAGTACTTTAGTACTTTACATTATTGTGGCTATAGTATCTACTAAACTTACCAATAAATATATTTTAGATTCCCAAGAAATTGAAATTATCTGAACAATTCTTCCAGCTATTATTCTTATTCTTATTGCCCTTCCGTCCCTTCGAATCCTTTATCTTATGGATGAAATTAACGACCCACACCTTACAATTAAAGCCGTAGGCCATCAATGATACTGAAGCTACGAATACACAGATTATGAAGACTTAGGATTTGACTCTTATATAATCCCCACGCAAGACCTGACACCCGGACAATTCCGACTTCTTGAAGCAGACCATCGAATAGTAATTCCTGTTGAATCTCCAATCCGAGTTCTAATCTCCGCTGAAGACGTTCTCCACTCATGAGCCGTTCCATCCCTTGGTGTAAAAATGGACGCAGTCCCAGGACGATTAAACCAAACAGCCTTCATTGCATCCCGCCCAGGTGTATTTTATGGTCAATGTTCTGAAATCTGCGGAGCTAACCACAGCTTTATGCCTATTGTAGTAGAAGCAGTTCCACTAGAACACTTTGAAAACTGATCATCCTTAATACTTGAAGACGCCTCGTTAAGAAGCTAAACCGGGAGTAGCGTTAGCCTTTTAAGCTAAAGATTGGTGATTCCCAACCACCCTTAACGACATGCCCCAACTCAATCCTACACCTTGATTTGCTATCTTAGTCTTTTCGTGATTAGTTTTCCTAATCATTCTTCCCCCTAAAGTTATAGCCCACACTTTCCCCAATGAACCCACCCCACAAAGCACACAGAAGCCTAAAGGGGAACCCTGAAACTGACCATGACATTAAGCCTTTTCGATCAATTTATGAGCCCTGTTCTACTAGGCATTCCTTTAATCGGTTTAGCCCTTACTCTTCCATGACTACTATTCCCTGCGCCCACATCTCGATGACTAAACAATCGACTTCTAACACTCCAAAATTGATTCATCCAACGATTTATCCAAGAGCTTCTCCTTCCTGTAAACACCCCCGGCCATAAATGGGCTGTACTCTTAACTTCTTTATTACTATTCCTAATTTCCTTAAATATACTAGGGCTTCTCCCATATACTTTCACACCCACCACGCAGCTATCTTTAAATTTAGGATTCGCCGTCCCTCTTTGACTAATAACCGTTATTATTGGTATGCGAAACCAACCAACCGTAGCATTAGGACACTTACTTCCCGAAGGTACCCCAACCCCCCTTATTCCTGTATTAATTGTGATCGAAACAATTAGCCTCTTTATTCGACCACTCGCTCTTGGAGTTCGGCTAACAGCTAATCTTACAGCCGGTCACCTTTTAATTCAACTGATTGCGATAGCTGCAGCAACTCTTCTTCCATTAATACCTGCTGTAGCAATACTAGCAACAATTTTAATAGTACTTCTCACACTCCTAGAAATTGCAGTGGCAATAATTCAAGCTTATGTATTTACCCTACTTTTAAGCCTATACCTACAAGAAAACGTCTAATGGCCCACCAAGCACACGCATACCACATAGTTGATCCCAGCCCCTGACCTCTCACGGGCGCAATTGCCGCCTTACTAATAACGTCAGGTCTTGCTATTTGATTCCACTTCAACTCTACAACACTAATAACTGCAGGATTAATTCTTCTCCTTCTCACTATATACCAATGATGACGAGACATTATTCGAGAAGGTACTTACCAGGGACATCACACCCCCCCAGTCCAAAAAGGCCTACGATACGGAATAATTCTATTTATTACCTCAGAAGTTTTCTTTTTCTTAGGCTTTTTTTGAGCCTTCTACCATGCTAGTTTAGCTCCTACCCCAGAGCTTGGCGGTTGCTGACCCCCCACAGGAATCATTCCCCTTGACCCATTTGAAGTCCCATTACTAAACACTGCAGTCCTTCTTGCCTCGGGAGTTACCGTAACTTGATCACATCATAGCATTATGGAAGGGGAACGAAAACAGGCTATTCAATCCCTCGCGTTAACCATTCTTTTAGGCTTTTATTTCACTTTCCTTCAAGCTCTAGAATATTATGAAGCCCCCTTCACAATCGCCGACGGTGTGTATGGCTCCACTTTCTTCGTCGCCACCGGCTTCCATGGCCTCCATGTAATTATTGGCTCTACATTTTTAGCCGTTTGTTTACTGCGTCAGATCCAATATCACTTCACATCTGAACACCACTTCGGCTTTGAAGCAGCTGCATGATACTGACATTTCGTAGATGTCGTATGACTCTTCCTTTACGTATCTATCTATTGATGAGGATCATAATCTTTCTAGTATTAGCTCCAGTATAAGTGACTTCCAATCACCAGGCCTTGGTTAAAATCCAAGGAAAGATAATGAATTTAATCACAACAATTGTACTAATTGCCGCTACACTCTCTATTATCCTAGCTCTTGTGTCATTCTGACTCCCTTTAATAACCCCTGACCACGAGAAACTATCCCCATACGAATGCGGGTTCGACCCGCTCGGCTCAGCCCGCTTACCATTCTCACTTCGCTTCTTTTTAGTTGCCATCCTTTTTCTTCTCTTCGATTTAGAAATCGCACTACTCTTACCCCTCCCCTGAGGGGATCAATTACCCTCGCCCCAGATTACCCTTTTTTGGGCTTTTGCTGTTCTTCTTCTTCTAACACTAGGCCTAATTTATGAATGACTTCAAGGGGGTTTAGAATGGGCTGAATATGCGGTTAGTATAAATAAAATACTTGATTTCGGCTCAAGAGCTTATGGTTAAAGTCCATAACCGTCTAATGACTCCAGTTCACTTCGCCTTTTCATCAACCTTTATATTAGGGGTGGCCGGCTTAGCATTCCATCGTACCCACCTACTTTCAGCCCTACTATGTTTGGAAGCCATAATACTTTCCCTGTTTATTGCCCTATCAATTTGAACCTTACAACTAGATTCTACCAGTTTTTCTGCTTCCCCTATACTTCTACTAGCTTTTTCAGCCTGTGAAGCAAGTGCAGGCCTAGCACTACTGGTAGCTACCTCACGAACCCATGGAAGTGATCGCCTCCAAAACCTTAATCTGCTACAATGTTAAAAATCCTCATCCCAACACTTATGCTTGTCCCAACAACTTGGTTACTTCAATCAAAGTGACTATGAACCGCAACTCTTACCCACAGCCTGATCATTGCTCTTATTAGCCTCTCATGATTAACTAATCTTTCAGAAACCGGCTGAACCTGTTTAAACAGTTATATGGCCACAGACCCTTTATCAACTCCACTTCTAGTTTTAACATGCTGATTATTACCCCTAATAATCTTAGCCAGCCAAAACCACACTTCTTCAGAACCCGTTAGTCGACAACGAATATTTATTACTTTGTTAACCTCTTTACAAATTTTTCTAATCATAGCCTTCGGTGCCACCGAAATTATTTTATTTTATATTATATTTGAAGCTACTCTTATTCCAACCCTAGTGCTCATCACTCGGTGGGGTAACCAAACAGAACGTTTAAATGCAGGTACATACTTTTTATTTTACACACTAGCGGGCTCTCTCCCACTACTTGTGGCACTTTTACTCCTTCAGAACGGCACGGGGACTCTTTCTCTCTTAACCCTTCAATACTCTGCACCAATACATTTAACTTCTTACGCGGATAAACTATGATGAGCCGGTTGTTTACTCGCATTTTTAGTTAAAATACCCCTTTACGGTGTACACCTCTGACTTCCCAAGGCACACGTAGAAGCACCAATTGCAGGCTCCATAGTTCTTGCTGCTGTACTTCTCAAGCTTGGAGGTTACGGTATAATACGAATAATAATTATACTAGAACCTTTAACCAAAGAACTAAGTTACCCCTTTATTATTTTTGCCCTTTGAGGTGTAGTAATAACCGGATCAATTTGTTTACGACAAACAGACCTAAAGTCTTTAATTGCTTATTCCTCAGTAAGTCATATAGGCTTAGTTGCCGGAGGCATCTTAATTCAAACCCCCTGAGGCTTCACCGGAGCACTTATCCTTATAATCGCACACGGGTTGACGTCTTCCGCTTTATTCTGCCTAGCTAACACTAACTATGAACGAACTCACAGCCGAACAATAGTACTAGCCCGTGGACTACAAATAGTATTACCTCTTATAACAACATGATGATTCATCGCCAGTCTAGCCAATCTAGCACTTCCCCCTCTACCAAACCTTATGGGAGAACTAATAATTTTAACCTCTTTATTTAACTGATCTAATTGAACTTTAATCCTCACGGGGGCAGGAACCTTAATTACTGCTGCGTATTCCCTCTATATATTCCTTATAACACAACGGGGCCCCCTTCCAACCCATATTATTGCCCTAGACCCTTCTCACTCACGAGAACACCTTCTTATGCTCCTACACCTGCTTCCATTAGCCCTTCTTATCCTCAAACCCGAGTTAATTTGAGGCTGAGCTGCCTGTAGATATAGTTTAATACAAGACATTAGACTGTGGCTCTGAAAACAGGGGTTAAAATCCCCTTATTTACCGAGAGAGGCTCGACAGCAGTGAAAACTGCTAATTTTCATGACCTTGGTTTAACCCCAGGGCTCACTCGAATAGCTCCTAAAGGATAACAGCTCATCCACTGGCCTTAGGTCCCAGAGACTCTTGGTGCAAATCCAAGTAGCAGCTATGCACCCCACCTCTTTAATAATAACAACCAGCCTAATCTTTATTTTTCTACTACTCGCATACCCGGTATTAACCACCCTAACTCCCCGTCCACAACACCCAGACTGGGCACTAACACAAGTTAAAACCGCAGTTAAGTTAGCATTTTTTGTCAGCCTATTACCCCTCTTCTTGTTTTTTAATGAGGGAGCAGAAGCAATTATTACTAACTGAAACTGAATGAACACTATTACATTTGACATCAATATTAGTCTAAAATTCGACTACTACTCAGTTATCTTTACCCCAATCGCACTCTACGTAACATGATCAATTTTAGAATTCGCATCATGGTACATACATTCTGACCCCTTCATGAACCGATTCTTTAAATATTTACTAGTATTTCTTATCGCAATAATCATTTTAGTAACAGCAAACAACATATTTCAACTTTTTATCGGGTGGGAAGGAGTTGGAATTATGTCTTTCCTTCTTATCGGTTGATGGTACGGCCGGGCAGACGCAAACACAGCTGCTTTACAAGCAGTCGTTTATAATCGAGTCGGCGACATCGGACTTATTCTCGCCATAGCATGAATAGCAACCAACCTTAACTCCTGAGAAATACAACAAATGTTTATCACTGCGAACGACTTCGATATAACTCTCCCGCTTATAGGACTAATCGTTGCCGCCACCGGCAAATCGGCCCAGTTCGGACTCCACCCATGGCTACCCTCCGCCATGGAGGGTCCTACACCGGTCTCTGCCCTACTTCATTCAAGCACCATAGTTGTTGCCGGTATTTTTCTTATGGTACGTATAAGCCCACTCTTAGAGAACAACCCAGCAGCCCTAACCCTTTGTTTATGCTTAGGTGCCCTAACCACCTTCTTCACTGCAACTTGTGCTCTAACCCAAAACGACATTAAAAAAATCGTTGCCTTCTCAACATCAAGCCAGCTTGGTCTTATAATAGTTACTATTGGCTTAAACCAACCACAACTCGCATTCTTACACATTTGTACCCACGCATTTTTTAAAGCAATACTATTCTTGTGTTCAGGTTCAATTATCCATAGCCTAAACGATGAGCAGGATATTCGTAAAATGGGAGGAATACATCACCTCACCCCTTTTACCTCTTCATGTTTAACTATTGGCAGCCTAGCTCTCACCGGAACTCCGTTTTTAGCTGGATTCTTCTCCAAAGATGCTATCATTGAAGCCCTAAACACCTCCCACTTGAACGCCTGAGCCCTAACCCTAACCCTTATTGCCACATCATTTACAGCCATTTACAGCCTTCGAGTTGTCTTCTTTGTCTCAATAGGCCACCCACGATTTAACTCCTTTTCACCTATTAATGAGAACAACCCTGCAGTCATTAACCCTATTAAACGGCTAGCATGAGGAAGTATTATTGCAGGACTTCTTATTACCTCGAGCATCACCCCCCTAAAAACACCCGTCATGTCTATACCCCCCCTGTTGAAATTAGCTGCACTGATCGTGACTATCCTCGGCCTAATCACTGCCCTTGAATTGGCATCCCTCACTAGCAAGCAATTTAAATTTAAACCTATACTTGTCCCACATCACTTCTCCAACATATTAGGCTTCTTTCCTCCCCTTATTCACCGCTTCATACCAAAACTAAACCTTATGTTAGGACAAGCCGTAGCTAGCCAAATAGTTGACCAAACCTGATTAGAAAAGACCGGACCAAAAGCACTTGTTACATCTAATATACCTTTAATTACAACAGCAAGTAATACACAACGAGGTATAATTAAAACCTATCTCACCCTCTTCCTACTCACCCTAGTCCTGACAACCCTATTAGTATCCTTCTAAACTGCACGAAGTGTTCCACGTGCTAACCCCCGTGTTAACTCTAGAACCACTAGTAAAGTAAGCAGTAACACCCATGCACTAATTACTAATATATTGCCGCCCGACGAATATATTAAAGCCACCCCTCCGACATCCCCTCGAAAAAGAAAGTACTCCTCAAGACCATCGGCGGGCACCCAAGAAGCTTCATATCACCCCCCACCTAAATAACAACCGGTCAACACCACTCCTACTGCATATGCTATTATAAGAAACGAAGCTCCTGGACTTCCTCAAATTGCCGGATCAGGATCAGCAACCAAGGCCACCGAATAAGCAAACACAACTAATATCCCACCCAAATAAATTAGAAATAGCACTAATGATAAAAACGAACCACCATACTTCACCAGCACCCCACAACCCATCCCCGCTACCACTACTAACGCTAAAGCAGCAAAAATAGGAGAAGGGCCGGAAGCAACCACAATCACACTTAATACTAAGCCAAACAGAAATACAAACACGATATAAGTCATTATTCCTACCAGGATTTTAACCAGGACTGGTGGCTTGAAAAACCACTGTTGTTATTCAACTATAAGAAACTTAATGGCAAGCCTACGGAAAACCCACCCGCTACTAAAAATTGTTAACGACGCATTAGTTGATCTCCCCACACCTTCCAATATTTCAGCATGATGAAACTTCGGCTCCTTATTAGGTATTTGCCTTATTTCGCAAATTCTTACAGGACTATTCCTTGCAATACATTACACACCTGACGTCGAATCAGCATTCGCCTCTGTTGCTCACATTTGCCGTGACGTAAACTACGGATGACTTATCCGTAATCTTCATGCAAACGGTGCCTCTTTTTTCTTTATTTGTATTTATTTCCACATTGGCCGAGGTCTTTATTATGGCTCTTACCTTTATAAAGAAACATGAAACATCGGGGTAGTACTTCTTCTCCTTGTCATGATAACCGCCTTCGTAGGCTACGTCCTCCCCTGAGGACAAATGTCATTCTGAGGAGCAACCGTTATTACCAACCTTTTATCCGCTGTACCTTATGTTGGCACAATACTTGTCGAGTGAATTTGAGGTGGGTTTTCAGTAGATAACGCCACCCTAACCCGATTCTTTGCCTTCCACTTCCTTTTCCCATTTGTTATTTTAGCTATAACCATTCTTCATCTACTTTTCCTCCATGAAACCGGCTCCAATAACCCGATCGGATTAAACTCAAATACAGATAAAGTATCATTCCACCCTTACTTCTCCTACAAAGACCTCTTAGGCTTTGCAGTACTACTAGTTGCCTTAGCTTCGCTAGCCCTATTTTCACCCAACCTTTTAGGAGACCCCGATAACTTCACGCCTGCCAATCCAATGGTTACCCCACCACACATTAAACCTGAGTGATATTTCCTCTTCGCATACGCCATTCTGCGATCTATCCCTAATAAACTAGGAGGAGTCTTAGCCCTCCTAGCCTCTATTCTTGTCCTTATAGTTGTCCCTTTCTTACACACCTCTAAACAACGGACACTTGCATTTCGACCGGTCTCCCAATTCCTGTTCTGAACCTTAATTGCAGACGTAGCCATCCTAACCTGAATTGGAGGTATGCCAGCAGAACAACCCTTCATTATCATTGGCCAGGTAGCATCCTGTCTCTACTTCTCTTTATTCCTGATCTTTTTCCCACTTATAGGATGAACTGAAAACAAAGCCCTTGAATGAGCCTGCATTAGTAGCTCAGCCTCAGAGCGCCGGTCTTGTAAACCGGATGTCGGAGGTTAAATTCCTCCCTTCTGCTCAAACAAAGGAGACTTTAACTCCTACCCCTAACTCCCAAAGCTAGGATTCTCACATTAAACTATTCTTTGCTGTACATCATACATACATATATGTAATATTACCATATCATTATATTAACCATATCTCTATGTACGATACATACATATATGTAATATTACCATATCATTATATTAACCATATCTCTATGTACGATACATACATATATGTAATATTACCATATCATTATATTAACCATATCTCTATGTACGATACATACATATATGTAATATTACCATATCATTATATTAACCATATGTATATATACATATATGTAATATAACCATATATTGTATATATACATATATCATATCAAATAATTAAGAAATTATACATGAACATTAATTATATCTGTACAAAAGAATATATAGTACAAGAATATCATAAATATATATAAATAAGATATACATGCTTATCATAACTACATGTATACTAATACGAACATATCTGGGTAGTGAGAACCCAGTATCCTATTACCTTTTCGACATTTTACGAATGAAGGTGAGGTACAATTACAGTGGGGGTTACACAACTTGCACTATTCCTGGCATTTGGTTCCTATTTCAGGTCCATTTATTGAATGGGGTCCTCATACTTTCCTTTACGCTGGCATAAGTTAATGGTGGCAATCATACGACTCGTTACCCAGCAAGCCGAGCGTTCACTCCAATGGGTAAGGGGTTCTCTTTTTTTCTTTCCTTTCCTCTGGCATTTCACAGTGCACACAGTAATGGCTTTCAAGTTTGAACATTTTCTTGAATACAAGAAACGATATGAATGATGAATGATTTTCCTTCCAAGAATCCCATATTTGAATATCAAGGGCATAATATAAGATATTACCCCCTGGGTTATCTAACACTACTCTTTGAAGGTTTTTTCGCGGTAAACCCCCCTACCCCCCAAAACTCCTGAGATGTCTAACGTTCCTGCAAACCCCCCGTAAACAGGAAAATCTCGAGTGGGGTATTTTGTGTCCCAAAGTATGTTTATTTATAGTACTACAAGTATCATATAT